CTAAAAATATAGCCCGTATATTATTATTTCAATTTCCCGAGTGGTCTGAGGACTTAAAAGATTGGAATAGAGAAATCCATGTTAAATGCACCTATAATGGTGTTCAATTATCAGAAACCGAATTTCCAAAAAATTGGTTGACAGACGGTATTCAGATAAAGATCCTATTTCCTTTTTACCTTAAACCTTGGCACAGATCTAAAGTGCCACCTCGCCAGAAAGATCCGCTGAGAAATAAAGAGCAAAAAAACGATTTTTGTTTTTTAACAGTTTGGGGAATGGAAACTGAAGTTCCTTTTGGTTCTCCCAGAAAACAACGTTCATTTTTTGAACCCATTTTTAAAGAACTCAGAAAAAAAATTATAAAATTACAAAAGAATCCTTTTTTAGTTATACAGGTTTTAAAAGAAAGAATAAATCTTTTTTTAAACCTTTCAAAAGAAAGAAAAAAATCGGTCATGAAAACCATTCTATTTTTAAAAGGAATAATAAAAGAACTTTCCAAAAGAAACCCAATTCAATTATTTGGATTAAGAAAAATAGATGAATTGAGTGAAACTAAAAAAGAAAAAAATGGGGTAATCAGTAATGGGATGATTAATGAATCGTCCATTCAAATTCGATTTATGGATTTGACAGATTCTTCATTGACAGAAAAAAAAATGAAAGATCTGGATGATAGAACCAGCACAATCAGGAATCAAATAGAAAAAATTACAAAAGATAATAAAAAAGGATTTTTAACTCCGGAAATCAATATAAATATTAGTTCTAATAAAATGAGTTCTGATAAAATAAGTTATCCTACTAAACTATTAGCATCAATAAAAAATATTTGGCAGAAATTAAAGAAATTCAAAAGAATAAATGTTCGATTAATCCGTAAATCATATTCTTTTTTCAAATTTTTAATTGAAAGGATATACATAGATATACTTATCTGTATCATTAATAGTCCGAGGATCACTACACAACTTTTTTTTGATAATTCAACAAAAATGATCGATAAATACATTTACAATAATGAAACAAATAAAGAAAAAATAGCTAAAACAAATAAAAATACAACTCGTTTTATTTGGACTAAAAAAAAATCAATTTCTGATATTAGTAAAAAAAATTCAAAGATTTTATTATCCTCCTTCTCACAAGCATATGTATTTTACCAATTATATCAAACGCAATTTTTTAATTTGTATAAGTTAAGATATGTCCTTCAATATCACGGAACATCTTTTTTTCTTAAGAATGAAATAAAGGATTATTTTGAAACACAAGGAATTTTTTATCCTGAATTAAAACATAAAAATATTTTGAATTCGGAAATGATTCAATGGAAAAACTGGTTAAGGGGTCATTATCAATATGATTTATCTCCGATTAAATGGTATCGATTAGTACCACACAAATGGCGAAATAGATTCAATCAAACACGTATAGTGCAAAATAAAGATTTAAACAAAAGGCATTCAGATGAAAAAGATCGATTAATATTAATTAATTACAAAAAATTAAATGATTTTGAATTAAATTCATTATCAAATTCAAAATATAACCTTCAAAAATACTATGGATATGACCTTTTCTCATATAAATCGATTAATTATGAAAATAAGAAGGATTCACATATTTATGTATCACCATTACGTTTAAATAATAAACAAGAGATTTCTTATAATTACAACAAGATATATAAAAAAGGTAAATTAATTAATATGCCAGGAGGTATTATCCCTATTAATTTAGAAAATGATGATATTCTCAATCTAGATAAATTTACAGATAGAAAATATTTGGATTGGAGAATTTTCGATTTTTGTCTTCGAAATAAAGTCAATATTGAGTCCTGGATTGATATCGATACCAATGGTAATAAAAATACTAAGACTGGGTTTAATAATTATCAAATAATTGATAAAATGGATCAAAAAGGTCTTTTTTTTCTTAAAATTTCCCAAAATGGAGGAATTATGGCATCCAACAAAAAAAAAGATCTTTTTGATTGGATGGCAATGAATGAAGAAATACTAAGTCGTCCCATATCAAATCGAAACCTTTGGTTCTTTCCAGAATTTGTGATCCTTTATAATACATATATTATGAAACCGTGGATCATACCAATCCAACTACTTCTTTTAAATTTTTATGAAAATGTTAGTGAAAATAAAAACATCACTAGAAAGAACAAAAGGGATCTTTTTCTATTTTCGAATGAAAAAAAATCGATTGAATTAGAGAATCGAAATCAAGAAGAAAAAGAATCCGCAATTCGAGATAATCTTGAATCAGATGCACAAAATCAAGCGAATCTTGGATCACTTTTCTCAAACCAAGAAAAAGATATTGGAGAAGATTATGCAAGCTCCGATATGAAAAAACGTAGAAAGAAAAAAGAATATAAGAGCAACACGGAAGTAGAGCTTGATTTTTTCCTAAAAAGGTATTTACGTTTTCAATTGAGATGGGATGATTCTTTAAATCAAAAAATGATCAATAATATCAAAATATATTGTCTCCTACTTAGACTAATAAATCCAAGAGAAATTGCTATATCCTCTATTCAAAGGGGAGAAATGAGTTTAGATATTTTGATTATTCAAAAGGATTTAACTCTTACAGAATTAATGAAAAAAGGTATATTAATTATCGAACCAATTCGTTTGTTTATAAAAAATGATGGACAATTGATTATGTATCAAAGTCTAAATATTTCATTGTTTCATAAGAGTAAGCCAAAAATTAATCAAATATACCGAGAAAAAAGCTATGTTGCTAAGATTAATTTGGATAAATCCATTGCAAGACATCCAAAAATGGCTGAAAATAGATACAAAAATGATTATGATTTGTTGTTTGTTCCCGAAAAGGTTTTATCCACTAAAAGACGTCGAGAATTAAGAATTCTAATTTGTTTCAATTCGAGGAAGAGAAATGGTATTCATAAAAATCCAGTATTTTGCAACAACGTAAAAAACTGGGGTGAATTTTTGGATAAAAGAAAACATTTTGATAAAAAGAAACTAATAAAATTAAAGTTCTTTCTTTGGCCTAATTATCGATTAGAAGATTTATCTTGTATGAATCGATATTGGTTTGATACCAATAATGGGGGCCGCTTCACTATGATAAGGATACATATGTATCCACGATTGCAAATTTGTTAATTATGCGTTTTTCATATATATTCTGTACCATATATGTATGGTATATGAAAAAAGGAGTTGCACCTATGTATTGTCTTACCTTCCAGTCTGATACATGAATACTAATTCAATGCATTTTTCAATATCCAATAGATCTAGAAATGATTAACGGAATCTTCTTATTTTTTCTTTTTTTATTTATTATTAGATTTCGATCCAAAATTGTTTCTCTTTTCTAAATGTAGAAATATATCACCCTTTCCTATTCCTATACTAATTTTCCTATTCCTATACGAATAAAATTGAAAAGAAAATTGGATTGATTCATTTTATTTGATAAAATTAGGAGTTCATAAAGAAATTAAGATTATTGTGTATACCAAATTAAAATGACTAGCATTATTCTTACTGATCAGTAAAATCCATTAAAAAAAAAGAGGATAGAAAATCCGTTTTATGGTAAAAAATTCATTCATCTCAGTTATTTCACAAGAAGAAAAAGAAGAAAACAGGGGGTCCGTTGAATTTCAAGTATTTCGTTTCACCAATAAGATACGAAGACTGACTTCACATTTGGAATTGCACCGAAAAGATTATTTATCTCAGAGAGGTTTACGTAAAATCCTGGGAAAACGCCAACGACTGCTGTCTTATTTGTCAAAGAAAAATAGAATACGTTATAAAGAATTAATTAGTCAGCTGGATATTCGGGAGTCAAAAACTCGTTAAGTGAAAAAGGAATTTGAATTATTTTATTTTTTTATTCGATCTTGAATTTTAATGAACTTGTTTTCATTTTCAGCAATTCATGAAAGAATGAATCGAGGAATAACCTATGAATGTAACAACTACAAGAAAAGACCTCATGATAGTCAATATGGGACCTCACCACCCATCAATGCATGGTGTTCTTCGGCTCATCCTTACTCTAGATGGTGAAGATGTTATTGATTGTGAACCAATATTAGGTTATTTACACAGAGGAATGGAAAAAATTGCGGAAAATCGAACAGTTATACAATATCTACCTTATGTAACACGTTGGGATTATTTAGCTACTATGTTCACAGAAGCAATAACCGTAAATGGACCAGAACAGTTGGGAAATATTCAAGTACCTAAAAGAGCCAGTTATATCAGAGTAATTATGTTAGAGTTGAGTCGTATAGCTTCTCATCTGTTATGGCTTGGCCCCTTTATGGCAGATATTGGTGCACAGACCCCTTTTTTCTATATTTTCAGAGAAAGAGAATTAGTATATGATCTATTCGAAGCTGCCACCGGTATGAGAATGATGCATAATTATTTTCGTATCGGAGGAGTAGCGGCCGATCTACCTTATGGATGGATAGATAAATGTTTGGATTTCTGTGATTATTTTTTAACAGCGGTTTCTGAATATCAAAAACTTATTACGCGAAATCCTATTTTTTTAGAACGAGTTGAGGGAGTAGGCATTATTGGTCCAGAAGAAGCAATAAATTGGGGTTTATCGGGACCAATGCTACGAGCTTCCGGAATCCAATGGGATCTTCGTAAAGTTGATCATTATGAATGTTACGACGAATTGGATTGGGAAATCCATTGGCAAAAAGAAGGAGATTCATTAGCTCGCTATTTAGTCCGAATCGGTGAAATGAGGGAATCTATAAAAATTATTCAACAAGCTCTGGAAGGAATTCCAGGGGGGCCCTATGAGAATTTAGAAACCCGGTGCTTTGCTAGAGAAAGGGATCCGGAATGGAATGATTTTGAATATCGATTCATTAGTAAAAAACCTTCTCCTACTTTTGAATTGCCGAAGCAAGAACTTTATGTAAGAGTTGAAGCCCCAAAGGGAGAATTGGGAATTTTTTTAATAGGAGATCAGAGTGGTTTTCCTTGGAGGTGGAAAATTCGTCCACCTGGTTTTATCAATTTGCAAATTCTTCCTCAGTTAGTTAAAAGAATGAAATTGGCCGATATTATGACAATACTAGGTAGCATAGATATCATTATGGGAGAAGTTGATCGTTAAAATGATAATTGATACAACAGAAGTACAAGATCTAAATTCTTTTTCTAGATTGGAATCTTTAAAAGAAGTCTATGGAATCATAGGGATGTTTTTACCTATTTTGACTCTTGTATTGGGAATCACAATAGGTGTACTCGTAATTGTGTGGTTAGAAAGAGAAATATCCGCAGGAATACAACAACGTATTGGTCCCGAATACGCCGGTCCTTTGGGAATTCTTCAAGCTTTAGCAGATGGGACAAAACTTATTTTCAAAGAGAATCTTTTTCCATCTCGAGGAGATACTCGTTTATTCAGTATAGGACCATCCATAGCAGTTATATCCATTTTACTAAGTTATTCAGTAATTCCTTTTAGTTATCACCTTGTTTTATCTGATCTCAATATCGGTGTTTTTTTATGGATTGCCATTTCCAGTATTGCTCCCATTGGACTTCTTATGTCAGGATATGGATCAAATAATAAATATTCTTTTTTAGGTGGTCTACGAGCCGCTGCTCAATCGATTAGTTATGAAATACCATTAACTCTTTGTGTGTTATCAATATCTCTACGTGCGATTCGTTAAAACAGAAACTTTTCTTTTCTTTATTCCTTTTTTTTTTTTCGAAAAGAAATTGAATAGATATCTCCTTTTTTTATTCATCATTCAGTTTGATGACCTAAATCAGATAGTTGTATGAGTGAAAGAAAACAGCTTAGAAATTAGCAGTAAAAAAATGGAGTCTCATTTCCTACGTACAAGAAAAAAAAAAGTAAATATAAGCAAGACTTTTACCCCAAGATTGGTTGATTAGTCATCCTGGCTTGAAGCGGGCTCAACTCAAAAGATCAACCGTATAGAGTTTTCACTCTGGTTTCTATGTATTACCCTAACGGGTGATTGAGCAAAAATCAGTGGATGGTTAGGAACACCAAAATACATAAAGGATTAGTAATGGAGATTTTTTATGTAAATTATCCAAAAATAATTTTTACATAAGATAAAAAGAATAATAATTGGGACTTTAAGTTAGTAGAAATGATCAAGTAGTACTACCCACAATTCCGATTCAGAGTATGCTCCTATCCACAGATTCAAAAATGACTATCAGGAACGAAATAATCCTTTTTTTGAAACCCCCCTTTTTCAGAAAGAAGAATAGGAACGAAAAAAAAAAAAAGATCTTTTTCTTCTTTCCTATATTCAAATGTATAATTTTTTTTTTCGTAATCAAAAAGAATGGGTTGAGATATCTATTAATATTTCTAGAAAGAGTATTTTATTGAAGGATTAAGTTATTACTCAACAAAGAAAAATTCAAATTATTAAAGGATGAGATCAATTCAGAAGTGCTTTTTTAGTTATTATAGCAGACAGAATTCCATTGGTCTAATTCAGGACCTTCCGATAGGTTTTGACTCTATCTATATAGAATATATATTTAATTTCCAATCGATATTATAGTATTATACTACAAACATATCAATATAAATAATATCAATTCGGTCCTTAGATTTATTGATGGCCCTCGAGGAGCCGTATGAGGTGAAAATCTCACGTACGGTTCTGAAATAGCGATGGGAACAGTGATGTTATCATCGACTATGATTATCTAACAGTTCAAGTACAGTTGATATAGTTGAGGCCCAGTCCAAATATGGTTTTTGGGGATGGAATTTGTGGCGTCAACCTATAGGGTTTTTCATTTTTCTAATTTCTTCCCTAGCAGAATGTGAGAGATTACCTTTCGATTTACCAGAAGCAGAGGAAGAATTAGTAGCAGGTTATCAAACCGAATATTCGGGTATCAAATTTGGGTTATTTTATGTTGCTTCCTATCTAAATCTATTAGTTTCTTCGTTATTTGTAACAGTTCTTTACTTAGGGGGTTGGAATATCTCTATTCCTTACATATTCGTTCCTGAGCTATTTGAAATAAATAAAGTAGGTAGAGTCTTTGGAACGACAATTGGTATTTTTATTACATTAGCTAAAACTTATTTCTTCTTGTTTATTTCTATCACAACAAGATGGACTTTACCTAGACTAAGAATAGACCAATTATTAAATCTTGGATGGAAATTTCTTTTACCCATTTCTCTCGGTAATCTATTATTAACAACTTCTTTCCAACTCCTTTCATTGTAAAGGAAAGAAAAAGGACTAGGATATTCTCGATTTACGACTTCTCTCAAATATCAAACAAGAGAAAGAAACAAACATAAAATTATTCATAGATCTTTACGATATGTTCCCTATGGTAACTGGGTTCATGAATTACGGTCAACAAACAGTACGAGCTGCAAGGTACATTGGTCAAGGGTTCATGATTACCTTATCTCACGCAAATCGTTTAC